CCAGTAGTATTGCTGCTGTCTTTTTTGCAGCTTTTGTAGTTGCCGGAACTATGTGGTATGGTTCAGCAACTACCCCGATTGAATTATTTGGTCCCACTCGTTATCAATGGGATCAAGGATACTTCCAACAAGAAATATATCGCAGAATTGGTGCTGGGTTAGCTGAAAATCAAAGTTTATCTGAAGCTTGGTCTAAAATTCCTGAAAAACTGGCTTTTTATGATTACATCGGCAATAATCCGGCAAAGGGGGGGTTATTCAGAGCGGGCTCAATGGACAACGGGGATGGAATAGCTGTTGGGTGGTTAGGACATCCTATCTTTAGAGATAAAGAGGGGCGCGAACTTTTTGTACGTCGTATGCCTACTTTTTTTGAAACATTTCCGGTTGTTTTGGTAGACGGAGACGGAATTGTTAGAGCCGATGTTCCTTTTAGAAGGGCAGAATCAAAATATAGTGTCGAACAAGTAGGTGTAACTGTCGAGTTCTATGGCGGCGAACTCAACGGAGTCAGTTATAGTGATCCCGCTACTGTGAAAAAATATGCTAGACGCGCTCAATTGGGTGAAATTTTTGAATTAGATCGTGCTACTTTGAAATCCGATGGTGTTTTTCGTAGCAGTCCAAGGGGTTGGTTTACTTTTGGGCATGCTTCGTTTGCTTTGCTCTTCTTCTTCGGACACATTTGGCATGGCGCTAGAACCTTGTTTAGAGATGTTTTTGCTGGTATTGATCCAGATTTAGATGCTCAAGTGGAATTTGGAGCATTCCAAAAACTCGGAGATCCAACTACAAGAAGACAAGTAGTTTGATACAATATTGCTTTGTTACTTGTTACTTTTCATTTTTATTTTGTGATTTGATATAGGGTACCGGATAAATCTTGATTTGAATCACTGCCTTTTCTTTGACTTTTGACTCTTGTTCTTTTTTTATCCGGGAGACGATCCCCAATAAACAGGTATGGAAGCTATAATTGTAAACCACGATCAAATCTATGGAAGCATTGGTTTATACATTCCTTTTAGTCTCAACTCTAGGAATAATTTTTTTCGCTATCTTTTTTCGAGAACCGCCTAAAGTTCCAACTAAAAAGGTGAAATGATTTTTCATTATCTCAATTGAAAGTAATGATCCTCCCAATATTGGGAGGATCATTACTTCAACTAGTCCCCGTGTTCCTCGAATGGATCTCTTAGTTGTTGAGAGGGTTGCCCAAAAGCAGTATATAAGGCGTACCCAGTAAAACTTACAAGTAAACCGGATAAAAAGATGGCAACTAGGGTTGCTGTTTCCATTATTATATAGTTTTAAGACATTATATAGTTTTAAGACCACAATGGATCTATGATAAGATCATTTATTTACAACGGAATGGTATACAAAGTCAACAGATCTTACTGAATATAAAATATTATGGCTACACAAACCGTTGAGGGTAGTTCTAGATCTGGCCGCCCCAAACGAACTAATGCAGGGAGTTTATTGAAACCATTGAATTCAGAATATGGTAAAGTAGCTCCTGGGTGGGGAACTACTCCTTTGATGGGTCTCGCAATGGCTCTATTTGCGATATTCCTATCGATTATTTTGGAGATTTATAATTCTTCCATTTTACTGGATGGAATTTCAATGAATTAGATTCACAAGAACCATTAACTGGCTTTTTCAATACAAAATGAAGCGTTTAGGTTTATGATTTTTATCCCATTCTATTTTGGTAGTTCGACCGTGGAATTTCTTTGTTTCTGTATTTCCGGAATATGAGTGTGTGACTTGGTATAATTGATCCTATGGATAGTACAGAGAATGGGTCTGTCATCTTGATAGAGATGGTTTTACTTCGTCGGATATTCATTCTAGTATCTGGAGCACGGAATATATATATGAAATAGATTACAAAGTATTAGAACTATGATTCATACTTAATAGTTAGACCTCGTGGCCGGACTTCGAAATTTTTTTTTTTTTTTTTTTTCAAACTAAACTTTCGTTTAGGCTTATTTTGATCAAAGGACAAAGGTTTCTTTGGATTTTTAGTCATTATATCTATTCATTGAATAAGTGATGATCCAACGGTTCTTACTCAGGGAATTTTGGGACTTAGTTTGAAAGGGTTTTATTGAATCATCGTGGTTCTAGTATGAATCTGAGGTTTTAATCAATTAATAGGGTCTTAACAAGATAATTCCTATCAATAATAAAGAAAACAGCAGTAAAGCCGCACTACACATAAATAACAACAAATAAAATAGGTAAATAGAAGATTCAAGAGGCCTATAACGATCAATATATAGACGAATGAGCCGACTTGATTTTTTGGCATTATAACCACAAAGAGGAGTTTTCGGATTTTTATTCTTTCGTATCTTCAGAAAAAATGAATCATAGAATTAAGAAATTTAAAACTTTCTATTACACACATCCGTTAGAACTAGTATTTGTGTGTTTCTGTTTGAGCCGTATGAGATGAAATTTTCATATACGGTTCTCCGGGGGG